TTCTGATGATGCCTTTGAAAAATGAACTTCATTGATTGATTCAGAACACCTGTTCCTTGACAGCATCTATGGGTACTTTCCAAGTTAGAAGAACACTCAACTTCCTGGATGATTGATATATATTTTGGTCGACTAGATATCGTACAAATACTTTCTCTATTTATTTGAGTATCTCAACCAAATTGAAATTTTTTAGAAGTTCATTGTATTTAATCAACAAAATTCCCTCTTTTTTTTTTTATTTTTTTTCCACTACTTATATTTATTATTATTTATTATTATTAGAATTCTATTTCTAATTCTACTTCTATTAGTTATATTAGTTATATTAGATTATTCTATTAGAATACGTAATAATTCTATTTAGAATACGTAATACGTAATAATTCTATTAGAACCAGAATACGTAATAAATAGAATAATAATACGTATTTAAAGTAATAAATCGAAAAAGTTCTGATACATCTGGAAAAACCGAAACCAAGACTAGGAGTTTTTGACGAACAGGATCCAAAATCATTACTCTTTCAACACAAGAAAAGGAATTTTCTAACCCCTTTCTTGTGTCGAAGACTAGGAAGGCGAATAATCCCTCCTAGAATTATTTGCTCCCCGCTTCCTTATGCTAATATCTAGTCCAATTTTATGACATTGAAATCTGGCAATAGTAACAAAGGCGCACCACTTCAATTTGGCTAAAAAACAAAAGAAGCGGGGAAAAGTCAAATAGCCTTCTTCCAAATGAATCTAGCTATTATGACTCGAAATGCCGTACAAGGAATTCCGTAGAAAAAGAGTATAAACAAGAATAAACAAAAAAGGGGTTTTTCAGAATTTCATTTTTTTTTGATCATACAAAATCATAATCAACAACAACAATTTGGTTCTTTTTACGAACTTGATGTCGATAAATCCGCAAGTCTAGAAATTCATTTCGGCCAATTGAACCTTCTCAAACTGTTTCTTTTTAAGAACCAAAAAGATTTGTGCCAAAATAACAGATGCCAAGAAGAACAAAAGGCCTTGAACACGTAATGGATCTTGAAGTACTATTTCTGCATCTCCCTGACCAAATCCGCCCACATTAGGATTACTCGTTAATGGTTGATCAAATTGGATGGATTCACCCTCTGAAACAAGAAGTTCTGGCCCTGGAGGGATAATATCAACTACTTGACGTCCATCCGATGGATCTGTTATGGATATTTCATATCCCCCCTTTTCTTTTCGTATTATTTTACTTACTATACCCGCTGCTGTAGCATTATAAACTGTATTGTTACTCTTGCTTCCGTCGGGATAAATCTGACCCCTTCCCCTGTTCCCGCCTACGTATATAGGATATTTTAAGAAGTGAACATCTTTGTTAGTAGCAGGGTCGGGGGAAAGAATAGGAAAGATGATTTCACTATATTTCTGACCAGGCACAGGCCCTATCACAAGAATATTTTTTTTATTGGGGCGATAGCTCTGAAAAGACAAATTGCCTATCTTTTCTTTCAGCTCGGGAGAAATACGATCGGTAGGGGCTAATTCAAACCCCTCCGGTAAAATAAGAACAGCCCCTACATTCAAACCTCCTTTCTTACCATTAGCAAGAACTTGTTTCAGTTGCTTATCATAAGGAATTCGAACAACTGCTTCAAATACAGTATCAGGAAGTACCGCTTGTGGAACCTCAACATCCACGGGCTTATTAGCTAAATGGCAATTGGCACATACAATACGCCCAGTCGCTTCTCGTGGATTTTCATAACCCTGCTGCGCAAAAATGGGATATGCACTTGAAATGGATGTCCGAGTTATGATATATATCATGAGCGATACGGAAATAGATCGAGCAATCTGTTCCTTTATCCAAGAAAAAGTCTTTCTAGTTTGCATGGTCTAATACTAATAATTGATCCAAAAATTTCTACAATAAATTGAGTAGGTTGCTAGTATAGTTCCCTATTCATGATTCTGCTATTTACTGGACTAATTTTACTGGAAAAATATAGGATGAATTCCCCGGATGGTTAGAAATCAAAAGAGTAAGTACGATTTTTAATGCTTATGTAGAACTACAAAGTAACAAATCAAATATTCTAATTGGATTAGATTAATATCGGTGGATCATTTATCAGTCATTCATTGAATGATAAATAACTACAAGTGACGGAGATACACGATTTAAATAACGGAAAATCCAATATTTAAAAATAGTATCGAGAATGACTGGAAAAGTGGAAACAAGACCAGATATCATTTGATCATTATGAACAAATCCAAAATCTTTGTAGACAGAGCCAATCATTAGTTCCCAACCGTGGGGTGAATGGAATCCGATACATAAATCCGTTAATAAAAGAATTGAAAAAGCTTTTACTGTGTCGCTTAAGTTATATAGGAATTCCTGAGCCCAAGAGTTAAGAATAACAAGTTCTTCATTACCAAAAATAGAATAACCGCTTAGAATAACAAAACAGATTATATTTGTCGATAAGTGCAAAATCGTATG